ATTCTTCCTATACCTATTCTTCCTATACCTATTAATTCCATTGGACCCAGAAATGAGGCATTGGAAGAATCTTTTTGGTCTTCCAATATCAATAGGTTGATTGTTTCGCTCCTGTATCTTCCAAAAGGGAAAAATCTTTCTGAGAGTTGTTTCATGGATCCGCAAGAGAGTACTTGGGTTCTCCCAATAAATCAAAAATGTATCATGCCTGAATCTAACCGGGGTTCGCGGTGGTGGAGGAACCGGATCGGAAAAAATAGGGATTCTAGTTGTAAGATATCTAATGAAACCGTAGCTGGAATTGAGATCTCATTCAAAGAGAAAGATAGCAAATACAAATATCTGGAGTTTCTTTTTTTATCCTATACGGATGATCCGATCCGCAAGGACCATGATTGGGAATTGTTTGATCGTCTTTCCCCGGGGAAGAAGCGAAACATAATCAACTTGAATTCGGGACAGCTATTCGAAATCTTAGGGAAAGACTTGATTTGTTATCTCATGTCTGCTTTTCGTGAAAAAAGACCAATTCAAATTCAAGGGGAGGGTTTCTTCAAACAAGAAGGAGCTGAGGCAACCATTCAATCAAATGATATTGAGCGTGTTTCCCACCTCTTCTCGAGAAACGGGTGGGGTATTTCTTTGCAAAATTGTGCTCAATTTCATATGTGGCAATTCCGCCAAGATCTCTTCGTTAGTTGGGGGAAGAATCAGCACGAATCAGATTTTTTGAGGAACGTATCGAGAGAGAATTTTATTTGGTTAGACAATGTGGGGTTGGTAAACAAGGATCGGTTTTTTAGCAAGGTACGGAATGTATTGTCAAATATTCAATATGATTTCACAAGATCCATTTTCGTTCAAGTAAGGGATTCTAGCCAATTGAAAGGATCTTCTGATCAATCCAGGGATCATTTCGATTTCATTAGAAATGAGGATTCAGAATATCACACATTGATCGATCAAACAGAGATTCAGCAACTAAAAAAAAGATCGATTCTTTGGGATCCTTCCTTTCTTCAAACGGAACGAACAGAGATAGAATCAGATCGATTCCCGAAATGTTTTGGGCCTTCCTCAATGTCCCGGCTATTCACGGAACGTGAGAAGCCGATGAATAATCATCGGCTTCCGGAAGAAATCGAAGAATTTCTTGGGAATCCTACAAGATCAATTCGTTCTTTTTTCTCTGACAGATGGTCAGAACTTCATCTGGGTTCGAATCCTACTGAGAAGTCCACTAGAGATCAGAAATTTTTGAAGAAAAAACAAGATGTTTCTTTTGCCCCTTCCAGGCGATCGGAAAATAAAGAAATGGTTGATATATTCAAGATAATTACGTATTTACAAAAGACCGTCTCAATTCATCCTATTTCATCAGATCCAGGATGTGATATGGTTCCGAAGGATGAACCGGATATGGGCAGTTCCAATAAGATTTCATTCTTGAACAAAAATCCATTTTTTGATTTATTTCCTCTATTCCATGACCGGAACAAAGGGGGATACACGTTACACCACGATTTTGAATCAGAAGAGAGATTTCAAGAAATGGCAGATCTATTCACTCTATCAATAACCGAGCCAGATCTGGTGTATCATAGGGGATTTGCCTTTTCCATTGATTCCTACGGGTTGGAGCAAAAAAAATTATTGAATGAGGTATTCAACTCCAGAGATGAATCGAAAAAGAAAGCCTTATCGGTTCTACCCCCTCTTTTTTATGAAGAGAATGAATCGTTTTATCGAAGGATCAGAAAAAAATCGGCCCGGATCTACTGCGGGAATGATTTGGAAGATCCAAAACTAAAAGCAGCGGTATTTGCTAGCAACAACATAATGGAGGCAGTCAATCAATATAGATTAATCCGAAATCTGATTCAAATCCAATATAGCGCCTATGGGTACATAAGAAATGTATCGGATCGATTCTTTTTAATGAATAGATCCGATCGCAACTTCGAATATGGAATTCAAAGGGATCAAAGAGGAAATGATACTCTGAATAAGAGAACTATAATGAAATATACGATCAACCAACATTTATCGAATCTGAAAAAGGGTCAGAAGAAATGGTTTGATCCTCTTATTTCTCGAACCGAGAGACCCATGAATTGGGATCCTGATGCATATAGATACAAATGGTCCAATGGGAGCAAGGATTTCCAGGAACATTTGGAACATTTCGTTTCTGAACAGAAGAGCCGTTTTCAAGTTCAAGTAGTGTTCGATCGATTACGTATTAATCAATATTCGATTGATTGGCCCGAGGCTATCGACAAACAAGCTTTGTCTAAGTCACTTCGTTTCTTTTTGTCCAAGTCACTCCCCTTTTTGTCCAAGTCACTTCGTTTCTTTTTGTCCAAGTCACTTCCCTTTTTCTTTGTGAGTATCGGGAATATCCCCATTCATAGGTCCGAGATCCACATCTATGAATTGAAAGGCCCGAATGATCAACCCTGCAATCGGTTGTTAGGATCAATAGGTGTTCAAATCGTTCATTTGAATAAATTGAAACCCTTCTTATTGGATGATCATGATACTTCCCAAAGACCGAAATCCTTGATCAATGGAGGAACAATATTACCATTTTTGTTCAAAAAGATACCAAAGTGGATGACTGACTCATTCCATATTAGAAAGAATCGCAGGAAATCCTTTGATAACACGGATTCCTCTTTCTCAATGATATCCCACGATCGAGACAATTGGCCGAATCCCGTGAACCCATTTCATAGAAGTTCGTTGATATCTTCTTTTTATAAAGCAAATCGACTTCGATTCTTGAATGATCCACATCACTTCTGGTTCTATTGTAACAAAGGATTCCCTTTTTATGTGGAAAAGACCCGTATCAATAATAATGATCTTACATATGGACAATTCCTCAATATCTTGTTCATTCGTAACAAAATATTTTCTTTGTGCGTCGGTAAAAAAAAACATATTTTTTTGGAGAGAGAGGCTATTTCACCAATCGAGTCACGGGTATCTGACATATTCATACCTAACGATTTTATACAAAGTGGTGATGAAACGTATAACTTGTACAAATCCTTCCATTTTCCAATTCGATCCGATCTATTTGTCCGTAGAGCTATTTACTCGATCGCAGACATTTCTGCAACACCTCTAAGAGAGGAACAAATAGTAAATTTTGAAAGAACTTATTGTCAGCCTCTTTCAGATATGAATCTATCCGATTCAAAAGGGAAGAACTTGCATCAGTATCTCGGTTTCAATTCAAACATGGGTTTGATTCACACTCCATGTTCTGAGAAACATTTCCCATCCGGAAAGAGGAAAAAAAGGAGTCCTTGTCTAAAGAAATGCGTTGAGAAGGGGCGGATGTATAGAACCTTTCGACGAGATAGTGCTTTTTCAAATCTCTCAAAATGGAATCTGTTCCAAACATATATGCCATGGTTCCTTACTTCGACAGGGTGCAAATATCTAAATTTCACCCTTTTAGATACTTTTTCAGACCCATTGCCGATACTAATAAGTATAAGTAGCAGTCAAAAATTTTTATCCATTTTTCATGATATTATGTATGGGTCAGGTATATCATGGCCAATTCCTCAGAAGATTCTTACACAATGGACTCTGATAAGTGAGATTTCGAATAAGTGTTTACAGAATCTTCTGTCCGAAGAAATGATTCATCGAAATAATGAGTCACCCGTTCCATTGATATGGGCACATCTGGGATCAAGAAATGCTCGGGAGTTTCTATATTCAATCCTTTTCCTTCTTCTTGTTGCTGGGTATCTCGTTCGTATACATCTTCTCTTTGTTTCCCGAGCCTCTAGCGAGTTACAGACAGAGTTAGAAGGGATCAAATCTTTGATGATTCCATCATACATGATTGAGTTGCGAAAACTTCTGGATAGGTATCCTACATCTGAACTGAATTCTTTCTGGTTAAAGAATCTCTTTCGAGTTGCTCTGGAACAATTAGGAGATTCTCTGGAAGAAATACGGGGTTATGCTTCTGGTGGCAACATGCTATTGGGTGGTGGTCCCGCTTATGGGGTCAAATCAATACGCTCTAAGAAGAAATATTTGAATATCAATCTCATCGATCTCATAAGTATCATACCAAATCCCATCAATCGAATCGCTTTTTCGAGAAATACGAGACATCTAAGTCGTACAAGTAAAGAGATCCATTCATTGATAAGAAAAAGAAAAACCGTGAACGGCGATTGGATTGATGATAAAATCGAATCCTGGGTCGCGAACAGCGATTCGATTGATGATGAAGAAAGAGAATTCTTGGTTCAGTTATCCACCTTAACGACAGAAAAAAGGATTGAGAAAATTCTATTGAGTCTGACTCATAGTGATCCTTTATCAAAGAATGACTCTGGTTATCAAATGATCGAACAACCGGGATCCATTTACTTACGACACTTAGTTGACATTCATCAAAAGCATCTAATGAATTATGAGTTCAATGGATCCTGTTTAGCAGAAAGGCGGGTATTCCTTGCTCATTATCAGGCAATCACTTATTCACAAACCTCGTGTGGGGCTAATTGTTTTAATTTCCCATCTCATGGAAAACCCTTTTCGCTCCGCTTAGCCCTATCCCCTTCTAGGGGTATTTTAGTGATAGGTTCTATAGGAACTGGACGATCCTGTTTGGTCAAATACCTAGCTACAAACTCCTATGTTCCTTTCATTACGGTATTCCCGAACAAGTTCCTGGATGACAAGTCTAAGGGTTATCTTATTGATGATATCCATATCGATGATAGTGACGATATCCATATTGATGATAGTGACGATATTGATGATGACCTTGATGCGGAGCTGCCAACTATGACGAATGTGCTAACTATGTATATGACGCCGAAAGTAGACCGATTTGAGATCACCCTTCAATTCGAATTAGCAAAAGCAATGTCTCCTTGCATAATATGGATTCCAAACATTCATGATCTGCATGTGAATGAGTCGAATTACTTATCCCTCGGTCTATTAGAGAACCATCTCTCCGGGGATTGTGAAAGATGTTCCACTAGAAATATTCTTGTTATTGCTTCGACTCATATTCCCCAAAAAGTGGATCCCGCTCTAATAGCTCCTAATAAATTAAATACATGCATTAAGATACGAAGGCTTCTTATTCCACAACAACGAAAGCACTTTTTCATTCTTTCATATACTAGGGGATTTCACTTGGAAAAGAAGATGTTCCATACTAACGGATTCGGGCCCATAACCACGGGTTCCGATGCACGAGATCTTGTAGCACTTATCAATGAGGCCCTATCAATTAGTATTACACAGAAGAAATCAATTATAGAAACTAATACAATTAGATCAGCTCTTCATAGACAAACTTGGGATTTGCGATCCCGGGTAAGACCGGTTCAGGATCATGGGATCCTTTTCTATCAGATAGGAAGGGCTGTTGCACAAAATGTACTTCTAAGTAATTGCCCCATAGATCCTATATCTATCTATATGAAGAAGAAATCATGTAAGGAAGGGGATTCTTATTTGTACAAATGGTACTTCGAACTTGGAACGAGCATGAAGAAATTAACGATACTTCTTTATCTTTTGAGTTGTTCTGCCGGATCGGTCGCTCAAGAGCTTTGGTCTTCACCCGGACCCGATGAAAAAAATAGGATCGCTTCTTATGGATTCGTTGAGAATGATTCTGATCTAGTTCATGGCCTATTAGAAGCAGAAGGCGCTCTGGTGGGATTGGGATCCTCACGGACAGAAAAAGATTGCAGTCAGTTTGATAATAATCGAGTGGCATTACTTCTTCGGCCCGAACCAAGGAATCCGTTAGATATGATGCAAAATGGATCTTGTTCTATCGTTGATCAGAGATTTTTCTATGAAAAAGACGAATCGGGGTTTGAAGAAGGGGAGGGCGCCCTCGATCCGCAACAGATAGAGGAGGCTTTATTCAATCACATAGTTTGGGCTCCTAGAATATGGCGCCCTTGTGGCAATCTATTTGATTGTATCGAAAGGCCCACGGAATTGGGATTTACCTATTGGGCCGGGCCATTTCGGGGCAAGGGGACCATTTATCATAAAGAGGATGGGCTTCAAGAGAACGATTCGGAGTTCTTGCAGAGTGGAACCATGCAGTACCAGACACGAGATAGATCTTCCAAAGAACAAGGTTTTTTTCGAATAAGCCAATTCATTTGGGACCCTGCGGATCTATTCTTTTTCCTATTCAAAGATCAGCCCTTTGTCTCTGTGTTTTCACGCCGGGAATTCTTTGCAGATGAGGAGATGTTAAGGGGGCTTCTTACTTCCCAAAGAAATCCTCCTACATCTATATATAAACGCTGGTTCATCAAGAATACGCAAGAAAGGCGCTTCGAATTGTTGATTCATCGCCAGAGATGGCTTAGAACCTATAGTTCATTATCGAATGGATCTTTCCGTTCTAATACTCTATCCGAGAGTTATCAGTATTTATCAAATCTATTCCTATCTAACGGAACGCTATTGGATCAAATGGCAAAGGCATTGTTGAGAAAGAGATGGCTTTTCCCGGATGAAATGAAACATTTGATTCATGTAACAGGAGAAATCTTTCCCATTCCTTAGCCGTAAAGATATGTGGCCATGAAAAAGAGGGATTAAGTGGAACAGAATTGGCCGGGTGGTAGAGTCGTGGAAACACTTGTTTCTTCCGTATTTTGGGCCTTAGCTCCATGTAACAATATGCTACTGCTGAAGCATGGAAGAATGGAAATCTTAGATCAAAACACTATGTATGGATGATATGAACTGCCTAAACAAGAATTCTTGAACGGTGAACACCCAGAGCATAGCCTATTACTCACTACATCAAACAATTTCCATTAATGAAACCGTGTAGTGTAAATCCATCGGAAAATCAAAAAAACGCATGCCCGATGAAATGGTTGTTGCTATCTGCTCCAATAACGAATCATTGGTTTAACTGAATAACTAAAGAAAATAGACCTTCCTCTTCGTCTCAGGTCGATGGATCTTCTCAATTGGAAGATCTCCCATATGGATAATACATATTCCGGTTGACCGAGCCTAATTCTAATTGTTTTGCTCCGAAGCAAAGATATCCACGGAGGCGGTTCGCCCTATTCAGATATTCATGACCAAGAGGCACTGGATTCTCTTTCGGATAGGCCCTGAAAGGAGAAGGAAGGCTGGAATGTCACCGGGCGTCTGCCTATTCTCTAATTCACCCGACCCGAGAGTGCCCGTTTTGGGAACGCCCAGTGCCAAAGTCACTGAATGGGTAAGTGGCCAATCCCTAAAAAGGGCTATGTAATGTACTTTATCCGCTGGGTTGCGGGTACTGGTGGATATTTTACCAGAGGTTTCTATCAACCTACCCTTGTGTGATTCCTGTTGAATCATATACTCGGGGGCGGGCGCAGCGCAGGGCGGACGATTTTCAAACGGACTCCTCATTCATTAGATAGAGAAGATCGCCAAGATTTCGTGATCCGCTGCCGAACCTATTCCAAT